ACTATTATACTAACTATCTTTGCTATAAACTTAGTTTTTTTATTTATATTCCATCCCCTAGCCCTAATCCTTATCCTTATCATTCAATCCCTTCTAACCTCAATATTAATCTTCTGTTTAACTCACTTTCCCTGATTTTCATATACCTTAATTCTGATCTTTTTAGGAGGAATATTAATTCTTTTCACTTATATATCTAACATTGCTTCTAATGAAATATTTAAACCTAATTTAAAAATCTTCCTGCCTTTCCTCACTCTACCCCCTTTAGTTCTCCTATTAAATCTCCCTGCTCAAAACATAAGTATAGAGTCTATACCTATTTTCTCAGATCACTTTTCTAATTTAATTATTTTTAAACCTTTTACTCCTAGAATTACAACTATTACAATTCTAATAGCCTCCTACATCCTACTTACTCTTCTAGGGATTGTAAAAATTAGAAAAATATCTCATGGTCCTTTACGGATTTCCTAATGTCCAAACCTTTACGAAAAAAAGATCCCCTTTTTAAAATTATAAACAGGGCTCTAATTGATCTTCCCTCTCCATCTAATATTTCTTATTTGTGAAATTTCGGATCCCTTTTGGGTCTATGCCTAATTCTTCAAATCCTTACAGGACTATTTCTCTCTATACACTTTGCATCAGACGTAAGGCTCGCCTTCTCTTCAGTTATTCATATCATACGAGACGTAAATAGAGGATGACTAATTCGAACCCTTCATGCTAATGGTGCCTCCTTCTTCTTTCTATGCATTTATTTTCATATTTCTCGAGGTATTTATTACGGATCATATAAAATACTTCATACTTGAATATCAGGAATTATAATTTTGTTTTTAACTATAGCTACAGCTTTTATCGGCTATGTATTACCTTGAGGACAAATATCCTTTTGAGGAGCAACAGTTATTACAAACTTATTCTCCGCTATTCCTTACATTGGTTCTATTTTAGTAGAATGAATCTGAGGGGGATTTGCTATTGATAATGCAACCCTAACCCGATTCTTTGCTCTTCATTTCCTATTTCCTTTTCTTATTGTAGCTCTTGCTATAATTCATTTATTATTTCTCCATCAAACAGGTTCCAATAATCCTATAGGTATCGACAGAAATAGAGATAAAATCCCATTTCACCCATACTTTACCCTTAAGGATCTACTAGGGTTTTGCATCATAACTATCGCCATATTATTTATTACCCTTTGAAACCCTTATATATTGGGAGATCCAGAAAACTTCATTCCCGCTAATCCCCTTGTGACTCCAGAACATATTAAACCTGAGTGATATTACTTATTTGCTTATGCAATCCTACGATCTATTCCTAATAAATTAGGAGGAGTTATAGCTCTTGTATTATCTATTCTTATCCTCGCCATCCTCCCTCTAACCCAAAAAAGAAATTTTCGAAGTATGATATTTTATCCTATATCTAAGTTCTTATTCTGATCATACATTAGAACAGCTATTCTTCTTACATGAATTGGAGGTATACCTGTAGAAGATCCTTATATTACTATTGGACAAATATTAACTTTAATTTATTTCTCATTCTTCTCCACATCTCCACTAAGAAATCTACTATGAGACAAAATAATAAAGAAATAGCTATTTGACTGAAAGGTAAGTAAATGTTTTGAAAACATCTCACAAGGGTTCGAATCCTTTAATAGTTTGTAAAAAAAATAGAAATTTAGGAGGGGAATACTCCGTTTCTAAATTTACAATTTAGCGCCTATAAATCTCAGCCACATCCTAAAGCGACAACTCCTCAGTAGTATCTCCATCTTTGCAAGATGTTTATTTTATTAAAATATATCGCCATATAACTTCTATTAATACCTTAAACCCCATATATATAAACAAACAATGTAAAGTAAAAGGCAAAATTCTTTTTCAAGCCAAACTTATTAACTTATCGTAACGATATCGAGGAAAGGTTCCGCGAAACAATAAAATTAAAAAAACCACTATGCCCACCTTTGAAAAAAAAATAAAATTTAAAGAACCACCCAAAAAAAGTATTACCATCACAACTCTTATGAAAATAATTATAGCATACTCCCCTAAAAATAATAAGGCAAATCCCCCTGCACTGTATTCTACATTAAAGCCTGAAACTAGCTCAGATTCTCCCTCAGCAAAATCAAACGGAGTGCGATTTATCTCAGCTAAACAAGTAACAACCCAAATCAAAGATAAAACATAAAAAAAGAAAAATAAATATATAAAACTTTGAAATTCTATAAAATCATCTATTCTATATTCCCCAACTAACACAATAAAAGATACTAGAACTAAAGCTAAACCTACTTCATAAGAAATAGTCTGCGCTACAGCTCGAAGACTCCCTAATAAAGCATACTTGGAATTGGAAGATCACCCAGCAAGCATAATAGGATAAACTCCCAATCTAATAACACATAGAAAGAAAAAAAAACTAAATTCAAAGTCTCAAAACCCTCTATTAAAAGGCACTAAGATCCACAAAAACAAAGACATAAAAAACATAAATACAGGAGAAAAAAAATATAGAGAATAATTAGATACAGAAGATCATGTTTGCTCCTTAGTAAATAATTTAATAGCATCAGAAAAAGGCTGAAGCAACCCCACATAACCCACCTTATTGGGTCCCTTACGAATCTGAATATAACTCAATACCTTACGCTCTAATAAAGTTAAAAAAGCTACAGAAATAAGAACACATACTAATAATACAGTATAATATAATAACAAAACCACTATAAACTAAGAAACTTAAATTCCTATATATAGATTCTAAATCTATTACAATTATCTGCCAAATTTATATATTTAAAAATTTATAATCCTCCTTAAATTGTAAAAATTACTATTAACCAATCCTTTCGTACTAAGCTAAATTCTATATATTAGAAGATAGAAACCAACCTGGCTCACGCCGGTCTGAACTCAGATCATGTAAAATTTTAATGGTCGAACAGACCAATAAATAAAGCTGCTACACCTTACCAAAATTTTAGTCCAACATCGAGGTCGCAAACCTTTTCGTCGATTAGAACTCTCAAAAAAGATTACGCTGTTATCCCCGAGGTAATTTTTCTTATAATCTTTTTTAAAGGATCATAATATACCTTTATAAAGGTTTTAAAAATAAAGAGTTTATCTTATCTAAATGTCGCCCCAACAAAATATTAAAAATACAATTTTGATCTTTAAGTCTAATTATCAAAATTATTTATTTATATAAAACTCTACGGGGTCTTCTCGTCTTTCTAAACAATCTTAGCCTTTTCACTAAGAAGTAAAATTCAATTTATACACCAAAAAAAGCTAATTTCTCGTTTAGCCATTCATACCAGTCCCCAATTAAGAGACTAATGATTATGCTACCTTAGCACAGTCAAAATACTGCGGCTCTTTAATATTCAGTGAGCAGGCCTTACCTCCTATAATAGGAGGAAATGTTTTTGTTAAACATTCGAAAATTATATTTGCCGAATTATTCTAGTATATTTTTTTCATCACTCTTTCAAGATTAACCAAAAAGGTTACCAAAATATAATACTCTACTAATACTATCATAGTTTCACTTTATAATAAATTTATAAAGTTAACTCCATAAAATCCTAATCCCAATAAAATCTTTTCCTTCTAAATAATGTCTTATAACAAAATCTTATGGCCAATTCTAAGCCTATATAAAAACAAAAACTATTATTAGATATAATATTTTTTCAGAGCTCATCCCCTAAAAAATACAAAAATATAAATATAATTTTAGAAAATAAATTATACCCAACTTTTCAAACTAAATTTTATTCTAGAGTTACTAGATATATATAAAATCGATTAACGTTTCACCCCCACATATATATATGAGATTTTTCTGACACAAAAATCTCTTTACATATGTAAATCTTTTATTTTCGAGAAATTACTATAAAGTAAAAATTTAATAGTCACTGATACAAAAGGTACCTTATTTTATAAGTTCTTTTTTTATATATTTATTTTCAATTATTTCAAATTTTCCTCCACAGTACTTCTAAGCTATAGCCTTCTAAAATTTCATTTACAATACTAAAATCTTTATATCTCAATAAATTATTTACTCAAACTTATAATCATATTTAAAAGCCTTGTTTATTCAAGATCCTCTTCAGTGTAAATGAAACGCTTACAACAGCTTGCTTTTATCAAGTACAATTTCCATTACACTTACCTTGTTACGACTTATCTCATTTCCAGAGAGCGACGGGCGGTGTGTACACAAAATAGGGCACCCATCAAATCCTTTAAGATCTTACTATTAAATCCACCTTCAAAAAATATCTTCCTACTTTTTTCCGTTTTACTCAATTAATTGTAACCCACCTCTTTCTTCTATATATGCTGCACCTTTACTTGAAGTCAATGGTAAACCAAAACTGAAAGTTTTCTAATAAAACTAACTAACAACAGCGGTATACAAACTGTTTACTAATAGAAGTAATGTATTCGTGGTCCATCGTTTATAGGGCAGGTTCCTCTAAATGGTCTATCTTGCCGCCAAATCCGTTAAATTTCCTAAAATTTACTATTCCAAAACTCATTAGAAAGAGTAACGGGGTATCTAATCCCGGTTCATAATCTTCCTTTTTATATTTTCCTAAAAAACTCTTTGCTTGTTTTATAAAAATTTTACCTAATATAATCCCTCAAAGTATTTATTTTCATAAAATACCATTTTGTAAAATCACCTTAACTTGAAGACTGCGTATAACCGCGGCTGCTGGCACGCTGTTTTCCACTCCTATAAAATTACCTAATTAAAAATTACTTTTATATTTAATAATTTTCACTGAAAATATTTACCCCTTAAATTTATAAATTGAAATAATAGGCTCGATCTACCTAACATATGAAACCATTTTATAGCTAAAATTACAACACGGATCTAAACGATCACATTAGATACTCCTAACTTTTACAATATATTATATACACTTTTTTCATTTAAATACAATAACACTCATGTTATAGTATAAAAATATATATGTTAAAGCAACTCTCTCCCTTAAAAACACCCTCTCTAAACTTTTTTTTTAACAGCCTAAAAAGATCCAAAACACAAGTTGACCCCAGTTGATGGTGCAAATTTATTTTCTAAAAATCACTTAGATACTATATATTAAGAGTTAGTACCATATTAGCCGAATAATAATCAAAAATTTAATATATATCACTACCATTTTCAAGTAACCCAATCACATATAAGTACAACTTATCTTTAAATTAAAAGTTTAATGCTTTAATTTAAGCTATTACGTGCTATACATTAGACCCATACTATCTAATTTCATTTTATAATTATAATAATGATAGAATTACACTACCCCCCTCTTGATCAAAACAAGAAGTGCCTTTACACCTACTATTAATTTAATAAGATGCCTGAAAAAGGATTACTTTGATAGAGTAAATCATGTGAGTACATATCCCTTACTCTTATTGAAAAGATAAGCTAAAAAAGCTTTTGGGTTCATACCCCAACGATAGTTATTACACTTCTTTTTAATAAACTTATATTTTCCACCTTTTATCTATTCCTATTTTCTTGTATCAGGAACCCTAATCTCCATCTCTTCTTCTTCCTTATTTGGTATATGGATAGGTCTAGAAATCAATCTTATAGCCTTTATTCCAGCTATTATCAACTTAGAAGAAAGAAAAAAAAGTAATGAAGCCGCCATTAAATACTTTCTTATTCAAGCCATTGCCTCTTCTATTATTATTATATCCTCCTTACTATTCTTTCTATTTACTGGAATTATTTTCAGAAACCTACCTAAAATATTTATAACCTTAGCTCTTTGTACAAAACTTGGTATGCCACCATTTCATTTTTGGTTCCCAGAAGTACTTGAAGGCCTAAGATGAATAAACAGACTTTTACTATTAACCTGACAAAAAATTGCCCCTTTAATCATTCTTTCCTTCTTTTTTTTTCCCATTATTCTCCTAACTCTCTCTATTATATCAGCCCTTCTAGGGGCAATTTTAGGTCTAAACCAAACCTCTCTTCGAAAAATCATAGCCTACTCCTCTATCGCCCATCTGGGATGGATATCAGGAATTATATACATAAATAGAAGAGTATGATTAGATTATTTCATTATCTATTCTATTACTAATTTTATTGTTTGTATTTCATTCTGATTTCTAAGGGTAAATCTATTTTCTCAACTGCTTCTCATACAAGGAATTACTAAAAAAATAATTATTTTTATTAATCTCCTTTCCCTAGGAGGCCTACCTCCTCTATTAGGATTTTTTCCTAAATGAATTGCTATATTAATCCTGAAAGAAAAACTTCCCCTATTACTAGTTTTAATTTTCTCTAGCTTAGTAACTTTATTCTTTTATACTCGCATATGCTTTAGGACCTTTACGCTCTCTTCTCAAGATTTTCTATTAAATATTAATAAAAACCATAAAAAATTTAAAATTTTAAGACTTCTAACTATATCCTCTCTTTTAGGTATTATCCCAACTATAATTTTATTTTTTTAATATTTTAGGTTAAAAAAACCTGTAGCCTTCAAAGCTTCTATTGGGAACTCTCCCAAATATTAAAATCGCGACAATGATTCTTTTCTACTAATCACAAAGATATTGGAACTTTATACTTAATTTTAGGAGCTTGATCCGCCATAATTGGAACAGCCCTAAGAATATTAATTCGAGCAGAACTAGGTCAACCAGGAAGATTAATTGGGGACGACCAAATTTACAATGTAATTGTTACAGCTCATGCATTTATTATAATTTTTTTTATAGTAATACCCATTATAATTGGTGGTTTTGGAAATTGACTATTACCTCTAATACTTGGAGCCCCTGATATAGCTTTTCCACGATTAAATAATATAAGATTTTGACTCCTTCCTCCTGCCCTAATATTACTAGTAAGAGGATCTTTAGTAGAAGCAGGAGCAGGAACTGGGTGAACTGTGTACCCTCCCCTAGCCAGAAATATTGCTCATTCCGGAGCATCTGTTGACCTAACAATTTTTTCCCTTCATTTAGCTGGTGCCTCCTCTATCCTAGGTTCCATTAACTTTATATCTACTATCATTAATATACGGTCCGAAACTTTAACTTTCGATCGAATTCCATTATTTGTATGAAGAGTATTTGTTACGGTTATCCTTCTCCTTCTTTCTCTCCCCGTTCTAGCAGGAGCTATTACTATGTTACTTACAGACCGAAACTTAAACACATCCTTTTTTGACCCAACAGGAGGGGGAGACCCCATCCTATACCAACATCTATTCTGGTTCTTCGGACACCCAGAAGTTTATATTTTAATTCTACCAGCTTTTGGAATAGTTTCTCATATTATAGCCAGAGAAAGAGGTAAAAAAGAGTCATTTGGCACTTTAGGAATGATTTATGCCTTAATTGCTATTGGAATTTTAGGATTTGTAGTATGGGCACACCACATATTTACTGTAGGTATAGATGTCGATACCCGAGCTTACTTCACCTCTGCCACTATAATTATTGCCATTCCTACAGGAATCAAAGTATTTAGTTGATTAGGAACCCTTCACGGAACCCAATTTTCTTATAGACCCCCACTTCTCTGAGCTTTGGGATTCCTATTCTTATTTACAGTAGGAGGAGTGACTGGAGTAGTTTTAGCTAACTCTTCACTAGATATTGTTCTCCACGACACTTATTATGTAGTAGCTCATTTTCATTATGTACTCTCTATAGGGGCTGTATTCGGAATTATAGCTGGGGCTGTATTTTGATTTCCCTTATTTACAGGAATTACCATAAAACCTAAATGACTAAAAATTCACTTTGTAGCAATATTCCTTGGAGTAAATATTACCTTCTTCCCACAACACTTTCTAGGATTAGCAGGTATACCACGACGGTACTCAGATTACCCTGATGCCTACACAACCTGAAATGTAGTTTCATCTATTGGATCAACCTTATCCTTCATCAGATCCTTAGGTTTTATTTATATTGTATGAGAAGCCATAATTTCTCAACGACCAGTAATCTTTTCTAATAACTTATCATCCAATCTTGAGTGAGCTCACTCCACCCCTCCTCACTATCACAGTTATGATGAGTTACCTCAACTTACAATTATTTAATACTATTTGTTATGGCAGATTAGTGCAATAGATTTAAGATCTTTCCATAAAGGTTTAAACCCTTTTTTCAAAATATTATGTCAACCTGATCACAATTAAACTTCCAAGATAGTGCCTCTCCCCTAATAGAAGAACTAATTATATTCCATGACCATACTATATTAATTCTTACTCTTGTGACCACTCTAGTAGCCTATATTATTACCACAATAGCTATAAGTCAATTTATTGATCGATTTTTATTAGAAGGTCATCTAATTGAAATTATCTGAACTGTTGCTCCTGCCATCCTTCTAATCTTTATTGCTCTTCCATCTCTCCATCTACTTTATTTACTAGACGAATACGATAACCCCTCACTTACTATTAAATCTATAGGACATCAATGATTCTGGTCTTATGAATATTCTGACTTCCTAGACTTAGAATTTGATTCCTATATAATTCCATCCCAAGAGCTTAGAAAAGAACATTTTCGTTTAATTGAAGTAGATAATCGAATAATCGTTCCTATGAATACTTATATCCGAATATTAGTTTCATCCACAGATGTAATCCACTCCTGAACTGTCCCCTCCCTCAGAGTAAAAGCTGACGCTGTTCCTGGACGATTAAATCAACTAACTTTTCTAATCAATCGTCCAGGAATATTTTTTGGACAATGTTCAGAAATTTGTGGGGCTAATCACAGATTTATACCAATTGTCATTGAAAGAATTTCTATACCCTCTTTCCTAAATTGAATCAGTAATTTTAAATAAGAAAATTTAGTTAACAATAATATTAGCTTGTCATGCTAAAGTTACCATAAGGTAATTTTCTATTCCTCACATATCCCCAATTATATGAGCACCAATTTTCATTATAACTTTATTATCACTAATAATCCTCCTCTGTATTTTATACTTTAACTCAATTCCCCTTTCCACTGACCATTTTGAAAAAAGCCGTGTTTCATTTCTCTTAAAATGACCATGATAACTAACTTATTTTCTTCTTTTGACCCAATATCCTCTACCTTTGCTACTCAAATAAATTGATTAAGAACTTTATTATTCCTACTTATCTTATTCCCTATATTTTGAATAACAAGCTCAAAACCCTTTATAATTTATAATGAAATCTCACTATATATTACAAAAGAGCTCTTTCCCTTATTTAAAAGATATAAAAATATTATTTTATTTAACACACTATTCTTATTTATTCTTATTAATAATTTATTTGGCCTAATACCATACACATTTACAAGAACTGCTCACATCGCACTAACCCTTTCTATAGCTTTAACAATCTGATTAACTTTTATAATTTATGGATGAGTAAACAACACTAACCATATATTTGCCCACCTAGTTCCTTTAGGAACCCCAATTATTCTAATACCATTTATAGTAATCATTGAAACTATTAGAAATATAATTCGCCCCGTTACTCTTTCTATCCGTCTTGCCGCCAATTTAACAGCAGGACACCTACTATTAATTCTCTTAGGCCAAAGAATAGTTAACATAAGTATTTTTATCGTTATAACTGTAACTATAGCCCAATTAACCTTATTAATTCTTGAAGCAGCAGTTGCTGTTATTCAATCATATGTATTCACCACACTCTCAACCTTATATGCTAGAGAAGTTTAATTATGACAACCCACTCTCATCACCCTTTCCATATGGTAGAAATAAGTCCGTGACCTTTAACAGCCTCTGTTGGTGCCCTATCTCTCACAGTAGGACTTTCCTACTGATTTCATTATAACTCTTTAATTATCTTATTTATAGGATTAACTATCATCCTTATTTCATCCTACCAATGATGACGAGATATTGCACGAGAAGGAACACTACAGGGATTACATAGCTCTTTAGTTATTAATAATCTCCGATGAGGTATAATCCTATTTATTGTCTCTGAAGTGTTTTTTTTTCTTTCATTCTTTTGAGCATTCTTCCACGCTAGTTTAGCTCCTTCAGTAGAAATCGGTACACAGTGGCCTCCTACAGGAATCATCCCATTTAACCCCTTTCAAGTCCCTCTTCTTAATACCGCTATCTTATTATCCTCAGGTGTCACTATTACATGATCCCATCATGCTATAATAAATAAAAATCACTCGCAAGCTACACAAGCACTTCTTATTACTATTATATTAGGTTTTTACTTTACTCTACTTCAAGCTTACGAATATGTAGAAGCTTCATTTTCTATCTCAGAAGCTGTTTATGGTTCCACATTCTTTGTTGCCACAGGCTTTCACGGACTACATGTTATTATTGGATCAACCTTTCTCTCTATTTGTGCTTACCGAATAATAAGATTTCATTTTTCACCTAACCATCACTTTGGATTTGAAGCAGCTGCATGATACTGGCACTTTGTTGATGTAGTGTGATTATTCCTTTATGTATCAATTTACTGATGAGGAGGATACTTAATTAGTATAAAAAGTATTATAGACTTCCAATCTTTAGGTCTAATCTTAGATTAAGTAATTAACACAGTCATCCTCAGATTTTTTATTGCCGCTGCAATCAGCACTATTTTAATAATAATTTCTACTATATTCTCTAAAAAAACTATCTTAAATCGAGAAAAAATATCCCCCTTTGAGTGTGGCCTCGATCCTAAAAACACCTCTCGGACTCCCTTCTCCATTCGATTTTTTCTAATTGCAATTATTTTCTTAATCTTTGACATTGAAATCTCTATTTTACTACCTTTAGGAATCATCTCTAATTCTTTACCCCCCATATTGTGGTTAATAGTAGGAAGAGTATTTCTACTATTAGTAACTCTAGGACTATATTATGAATGGTTAGAAAGAACTTTAGATTGAATTACATGAATAAAAAGCAAAAATTGCAGTTGGTTTCGGCCCATCTTTTGACCTTTAGGTCTTTATTCTTTTAATTGTAGCTAAATAAGCAATATTACTGTTAATGATAAGATAAGAAACTCTTCAATTAAGAAAGTAGAAGTGTAATAATAACTGACCTGCACTCAGAAGAAGATGAAGTTCATCCTACTTTAATCCTTGTAGTGTAAAAATACTAACACGCATTATTTTCATTAATGAGAAGAAAATTATTTCCTAAGATACCGAAAATGACCTTTAGAGCTTCTAACTCTATATATTGCAAATTTGTAACATTTTCTATCTAATTTTTATACACTATTAAAAGGCTGCCTTGCCACCTTTGCAACTTCAACACAAAACTCTCTTTAAGCTATTTTAATTAAAAAAATATAAAAAATACCACCATAATCCATAATCCTAAAATAAAAACCTTAAACCCCAATATCCCTATATTACGTAAAATATTAGAAATCCTTATTAAATAAACTCTCATACCTTGACCACCAAATAATTCTAACCAACCTAAATCTCCATAATTCATCAAAATTATACTATTTATTAGAGGTTTACCTACAAAAGGTTGAGAAGAAACATAAGGAAGAAATCATATAGAACCACCTACTCAAACTAAAAAAGAAAACTTTAAACAAGAAAATATGTAAGAAGACTGAGATATCAAATAACCGGCTACCGCTCCTAAAAAACACACTAAAGAAGTTAAATTCTTTAATATAGATGGCAAAACCATCACACACAAATCTATCATCACTCAAGAAATCAAAGCACCAAAAAAGATAGAAAAAAAGACTAATCCCAAAGTAGACTTTAATATTACCCCAATCCCATCACTCATACCTGCCCTTCCACTTATCACATACTCACGTCGTGTCACATAGTAAATTAAACGAAAAGTATATATAACAGTTAAACCAGTAGCAAAAAATAATAAAAACAATCTAATAATATTTAATTCTCCTATTAATGATAGCTCTAAAATCAAATCCTTAGAATAAAATCCAGCTAAAAAAGGTAATCCCCTCAAAGCCAAATTAGATACTACAAAACAAGAACTTATATAAGGAAGAGAAACTATTATATTACCTATTATACGAATATCCTGCCATCCCTTGTACCTGTGAATTACCCTACCTGCCCTCATGAAAAGTAATGCCTTAAATAAGGCATGTATTAACAAATGAAAAAAAGCTATCTTTACTATACCTAAAGATAAACTATATATTATTAAACCTAATTGGCTAAGAGTTGACAAAGCAATAATCTTTTTTAAATCAAACTCTATGCAAGCTCCAACTCCTGACATTAGCATAGTTAAAAGAGATAGAACTATAAGTATTTCATTCAATCAAAAATCATAAACCCAACCCAAACGAATAACTAAATATACTCCAGCTGTTACAAGTGTTGAAGAATGAACCAAAGAAGATACTGGGGTAGGGGCAGCTATAGCTGCAGGAAGCCAAGCAGAAAATGGAATCTGTGCCCTTTTAGTTAAAGAAGCCAATACAATTAAAAAACTTACCAAAACTATCCTTGCCCTATCCCCTAGCCAAGCTACTAAACTCCAATCTCCATAATTTATCATCCACACAATACCCAAAAGAATAAAAACATCTCCAACTCGATTAGACAATACAGTTAAAGTACCAGAATTAAGAGACTTAAAATTTTGATAATAAATTACTAAACAATAAGATACTAAACCCAAACCATCCCAACCTAATAACATTCTAATTAAATTAGGTCTAAAAATCAATAGGCCTATAGAACCCACAAATATGGCTAATAAAAAAATGAATCGAGAAAACCTCTTTTCACCTTCTATATATTCTCCAGAATAATAAAAAACCCTTCCCGAAATAAATAACACAAAAGATAAAAATAAAAACGAAATTCAATCCATTAAAAAAATTATATTGATAGAAGATCTTCCCCAAGAAAAAATCTCTCAAGTAATATATATCCCCAAAGAAAAATTTAACAATAAAATCCCCAAAAAAAACAAAAGAAAAGAAAATATTAAAAATAATACATAAATCAAACTCCAAATACTAATTACAAACACTGTTTAAAGTAAACCTTACATCTTGGACACCACAAGCCCAAATTTTCTATAAACTATTTAAACAATATGTTATTATATCTACTTCCAAAATTAAAAAAAACAAAGGGAAAAAATGTAAAATTAAAATTAAATATTCCCGAACAACTCCATCCGCTAAAGAACGCAAACCTATATAATACTTTCCATGCTGAATACTAGAAAATAAATATAACCTATAACATGCTGCCAAAAAAGAAAATAATATTAATAATAATATTGAATAAAATCTAAACCTAAGAATCCTACCTAATAGGCCTAACTCTCCCACTAAGTTCAAAACTACAGGAGCAGCTATATTCCCTACACATAATATAAATCATCAAAAAGATATTCTAGGTATAACCTCTATAAAACCCTTGTTAATTAATAAACTTCGAGATCCCCTACGCTCATAAACTACACCAGATAAAAAAAATAGCCCTGAAGAACACAACCCATGTGCAACGCACATATATAAACAAGACCTATATCCTCACAAACCTCACCTGCCTAATCCCCCTAAAGCCAACCCCATATGCCTAACTGAAGAATAAGCAATTAAAGACTTTAAATCCGCTTGCCGCATACAAATTAATCTAACAGCCAATCCTCCCAACAAGCCCACAGAAACTAATATCCTCCTCACATAAAATACATACCCCTCAAATAATATTATTAACCGCATTATACCATAACAACCTAATTTTAACAATACCCCAGCCAACATTATTGACCCAGATACAGGAGCCTCAACGTGAGCCTTAGGTAACCATAAATGAAAATAAAAAGTAGGCAACTTCACTAAAAAAGCAAAAATTGAAAAAAAAAATCAAATACTAATACTAAAAGAAGAAAATCCTACATTTAAAAAAGAAGAAAATCTATATCCTCCCAAAACTTTACCTAAAAAAATAATAGAAACTAATAATGGAAGAGAAGCAAAAATAGTGTATAATAACAAATATAATCCAGCCTGTAAACGCTCAGGCTGATATCCTCAACCCACAATTAAGAGATAGATAGGAATTAAAGATCCCTCAAAAAAAATATAAAAACTTAATAAATTATAAGAACTAAAAGTTAAAAACAATATTAAAACTATCAAAGATATAACGAATGAAAATTTCTCGAAAAAGAAATTTTCAATCTTATACACTTGACTAGAAACAAATATTACTATAATAATTCATAAAGTCAACAATACTAAAAATCATGACAAAATATCAACCCCAAAAAATGAATAACTCACAGTAAAATTTCTATAAGTCCTAATCCATATCAAAGAAACAAAAACCATATATACAATATAAAACATAAATTCTCTAGTTAAAGATATCAACATTAACCCTAAAAATATAAAAAAAAATTTTAACATTCCAAAATCATTAATCTACCCACATAATCTGAACCATGAGAACGAACCATTCCAACTAAAATTCCTACACCCAGTCTTCCCTCACACACAGCTGCTACTAAAAAAATTAATCTTAGATAAGTTTCAAAACCTAAAGTAAAAGAAACTAGAACAATCAATATAAAAATTGATAAAACTATGTACTCCAAACTAATTAATATCCTTATTAAATGCTTACGCCCAGAAATATAAACCCAAAACCCTACCAAAAAAAGAAAAATCGATAATAATAAAAAATAGCTTAACACTCAGAAACACCAAAAAGACATCCTAGATTTCCAAAACCTAAATTTTAAATTAAACTAGTTTCTGAACAAGTCTCTGTAATTTAACTAAAATACTGGTCTTGTAAACCAGAAAAGGAACCTCTCTCTGAGACAATTTCAAAC